ATGGCTCCTCTACGTAATTCTTCTGAATTTCGAATAGTACTCAAGATCCTCTGTTTTCGCTTATCTAATAAATCATTTAATGAAAGTAGATTATCTTTCCATTCATTTCACAACTAGAATATCTCTTCCCGAACCAAACATGAATCTTTCGATTCATTTGGCTCTCACGCTCAATTGTTTCTTTTATCTTTTCTTTTATTGATGGACATTCCCATATCTTTGAATGGAATGAGCCTATCCTCTCTTTTCTGTTCGTATTCAAAGCTATCGAAACTGATCTAACATCAGAATCTTAGGAGGACTCTTCAGACCAGACAAAAAATAAAAAATTGTCAGCAAAGTTGTTTCTTTATTTGTTCTTTATTTAGAACTTCTTTCTTTCAAAAAAAAGATATTTTAAAGAAAAAAGAATTCTATTATACTATTAGAATAGAAATAGAATTGAATATAATTCTGAACTTCATTACTTCATTCTCATTATTATTAGAATGAGATTTCGATTTTTTTCATCCAAAAAATTCTCTTTTTTATACAAATACATTTTATCATTTTATACAAATATTTTATATAAATACAATACATAGGTCGTCGATTCGGCAGTGGGGGGGAAGATACCCATTTTTCCAGTGAATGGTTCAAATAATTTTATCCATATGAGTGTTCTACATCGAATAAATTCCCAATTATTCCTTTTTTATTTTTAAACCTTTTTGGTACTAACCTAGCGGTAGAAAGAGTACCATGCTATGCTGTGCCTGGACTTCAAACAATTGATCTTTAACCATGTAAAAGACCTCAACATTATTGGTTGATAGAGAAGAGAATCAAAGTTCATTTACCAATTAATCACGAAATGCTATGGTTCTTACATATGATTTCTGAATGAAATCCAATTCAGAAGTAATTCGTCGAGATTGTGCACCCTTTGTTCCTAGTTCTGCTATAAAAAAGAATACATAAATAGAAAGAAAGTGCAGTCGGTGAAATCCAACCTATTCTTGAAATAAACAACTCGCACACACTCCCTTTCCAAAAAAAATCAATACACCCAGCACTACGCTTAGATTTATTGGATTTGTTGCTAAAATATCGGTATTAAACTCGAAACTCCCAGCGGATGACCAGTGCCCCACGGAAACAAAAGAATCAATTAGATTTTTCATATGCTCTCCCTTTATAGATAGGACTAACAAAGAACAGAGTTCTTTTTGTATCACTCCGCTTATTATTCTTAATGGAATTTGAGAATTCTCAAATTTCTTAGTTATGGTTATGTTTTTCTTCTAAGATGAAATGAAACATTAAACAAAAGGATTTGCAAATAAAAGAGCTAATGCCACGACCAGTCCATAAATTGTTAAAGCTTCCATAAAAGCCAGACTAAGCAATAAAGTACCTCGTATTTTACCCTCTGCTTCTGGTTGTCTCGCAATACCTTCTACGGCTTGGCCCGCAGCAGTACCTTGACCAACCCCAGGTCCGATAGAAGCAAGCCCTACAGCCAATCCAGCAGCAATAACGGAAGCAGCAGAAATAAGTGGATTCATGGTAAGCTCCTCGCACCAAAAAAAGAAATGGTTAATGATACAACCAACCAATGAATTAGTACTTAATCTACTTCTTTTTCTACTTCTACTTTTACTATTTACTTTACTACACTTATTTTTTCTTTTTTGATCTTTATCACTAAAATATATCGGGTCGAAGTAGCTAAAAGCTCCAAATGGAATTCATAATATTACTGAATTGTCAGAACTACTTCGATATACCGTTTTTCCTTTCTACCTTATGTAATAGATATGTATACGATTTTAGTCATTGTGTTTCCTTGTTTATAAAATATTCTATTCTTTCTCTTTCATTCAATTCACAATAACAGACAAAATAGAAAAAGGACTGATATGGGAATCCATATAAATGCAGTGGGCTAGAAAAAAAGAGATAGGGGTAATTGCTATTTAACTAGTAAATAACATATACTTTTCTTCTTCCATAACGTAAATCACCTGCACTTTTTCTTCTATTAAATCGTATTCTGGAACCATTCTTCGAAACATACACAAGGATTGATACTCATAGGCATTACATATACATATATGTAGTAATATATGTAGTAGAATCCCCAACCCTTCTTTCTATTCCAAATTCTGCAATATCATCTATCTTTCTTCATATATACATACATGTAGCTATTTGCATTTTCTTATCCAACCCAGTAGTGGATTATATTGAACCCCCGCATTGCTTGAATTGGGATAAGCTTCAAAAAAGACTATTTCGAAAGTTAGTCAATGATGACCCTCCATGGATTCACCTATATAAGCCGCAGCCAAAGTTGCAAAAATAAGAGCTTGAATACCACTTGTAAATAATCCAAGAAACATGACAGGTATAGGAACTACTGAAGGCACTAAAGAAACAAGAACAACAACCACTAATTCATCAGCCAATATATTCCCGAAAAGTCGAAAACTAAGAGATAAAGGTTTTGTGAAATCTTCTAGAATATTAATTGGTAAAAGTATTGGAGTTGGTTGAATGTATTTCCCGAAATATCCCAATCCTTTTTTGCTAAGACCCGCATAGAAATATGCCACTGACGTAGGTAAAGCTAAAGCAACAGTAGTATTTATATCATTCGTGGGCGCAGCTAACTCTCCATGAGGTAACTTTATGATTTTCCAAGGTAAAAGAGCACCTGACCAGTTAGAAACAAAAATAAATAGGAACATCGTTCCTATAAATGGAACCCAAGGACCATACCCCTCTCCAATCTGAGTTTTGCTCAAGTCTTGAATAAATTCAAGGACATATTCGAAGAAATTCTGACCGTCGGTCGGAATGGTTTGTGGATTCCGAACAGCTATGATGACTGAACCTAATAAGATAGCAATTACAACCCAAGAAGTGATAAGTACTTGGGCATGAATTTGTAAACCTCCTATTTGCCAATATAAATGTTGGCCTACTTCTACACCTGATATATCGTATAACCCTTTGAGTGTTTGAATGGAACATGGTATAACATTCATATTGTCCTCTAACAGATTCAAAAAAGTAATTATTTTTATTCAACCATCTCTTTCTCAATTCATCTATGTTCATTCATGAATTTAAGTTATGAATCGTATATTTAGGAAATCACATAAAAAAAAAGACCAATCATTTTATGTTTTCAATCTTAAATATTATTCAATATTCAAAACATAGTTCAAACTCCAAAAGATGCAAACCAAAATAGTAACAATCAAAGAGAGTTCACCAAAAACAAACTAATATTCTTCTTTCTTCTTCTTAATGATAAGATTAATGATAAGATAATCAACCATTTTTTAGATAACTAGAACGGCCCTCACAAATTGCAGATACTAATTTGGTAAGAATCAATCGAATCGAAGCTATAGCATCATCGTTGGCCGGAATAGAAATATCTGCAAGATCTGGGTCACAATTTGTATCGATTAAACAAATCGTCGGAATACCCAAAATGACACATTCTCGAAGAACCGTATATTCTTCTTGCTGATCAACGATAATTACAATATCGGGCAATCCCGTCATATATTTGATCCCACCCAGATATGTTTGCAAGGTAGATAACTTTCTCTTCAACATTGCTGCATCTCCTTTGGGGAGACGATTGAGTTTCCCCATCTTTTGTTCTGCTCTTAAGTCCCTGAACTTCTGAAGTCTTGTTTCTGTAGTAGACCAATTCGTTAACATACCACCAAGCCATTTTTTATTAACATAATGACATCGAGCCCTTATTGCTGCTGATGCTACTAAATCCGCTGCTTTCTTTTTGGTGCCAACGATTAAGAATTTTTTTCCCCTACTTGCTGCATCAAAAACTAAATCGCAGGCTTCTGATAAAAAACGAGCAGTTATAGTAAGATTTGTAATATGAATACCTTTACGCTTTGCAGAGATGTAAGGAGCCATTCTAGGATTCCATTTATTAGTACCATGACCAAAATGAACTCCTGCTTCCATCATTTCTTCCAAATTGATGTTCCAATATCGTCTTCCCATTTTCCCACACTTTCTCTTTTTCTTTTTTTTTTCAAAGAGATTCAGTACCTTGTGAAATAAATAATTGTTCCGACGGAACCTTCTACCAGGATTGACCATTAATCTACGACCCAAACCATGAATTTCATTCTTTCTTTTTTATTTCATTGATTTATTACGAAATCCATAATCGGACCAGAGAGTTAAAGTAAAAAGAATGAACCTCTTGTTAGGAATTAGTAAATTACATTACGTAAATGATTGGTCTGATGTCTCATGGAAAGTGTTTGGGGCACAAGAACAAAATAATTCTCTATGGTGTAACAAAATATCTCCCATTTCCAACTCGAATAGATTCTTCCTTTTGATTTTCAAATGAATGTTTTTGTCTTGCTTTGAACGATGTACTAATTTTTTGAATCCGGTACCAACCGGTATAATCCCCCCCAGAACAACGTTCTCTTTCAGGCCTTTCAACCAATCAATACGACCTCGTAGAGCAGCTTTTGCTAAAACTCGAGCAGTTTCTTGAAAACTCGCTTCGGATATGAAACTTTGAGTATTCAGAGATGACTTCGTTATTCCCAATAAGATTGCCCGATAACAGATCGCTTCGTCCAAAACACGCCCTGCTCGCTCTGCTCGCAACAATCCAATAAATTCCCCAGGTAAAAAAACATTAGACATTCCATCTTCTGAAACCAAAACTCTTGATGTTACTTGACGTACAATAATCTCTATATGTCTATTATGGATCTGTACCCCCTGGGATCGATAAACCTTTTGGATCTTATTAACCAAAGAGATACGACTTTGGGCTATGGTTAGTTCAGCTCCAATAAAGAATCCCCAGGGGATCCCAAGAATCCTTCGGATACGGTCGTCCCAACCTTCAACTCTTCTTTCGAGGTTCATCGATATTGAATCAATTGAACGAACTTCTAAGATTTGTTCCACTTTTGGAAGACCTTGCGTTATGTCACCAGATCTCGATTTTTCATATATAAATGTAATTAATGTATCTCCTTCATAAAAGGTTTCCCCATAATGGCCATGGACAGTTGCTCCTGGAGTGACCAAATAGGGCTTAGCTGATCTTATAACTAAAGAGTCAACATGAACAATGAAAATTTGACCAGATTTTTTTATGCGTGATCCGTATTTCAATAGACATACATTTTCACAAAGGAATTGTCCAAGGCTAATTATTGTCCATGCCTCTTCACAAGAATCGTGATGGAGAAAACACCAATTCAAATGGAATGAATTCCAAATGATGTTACTGCATGGATCGGGATTATAAATACTACTATTTTCATCTAGGAAACAGTATTGAAATGGAAGTACTTGAAGCACTTGGAAAGTCTGTTGAAATTTTTCAAGTAAAAAATATTTCTTTAAAAAGACTTGATTATAAGTTCTTAAATAGTAAGATGAACGAAAATTTACTATTTTAGGCACAAGAGTACCTAAAGGACCCAAAAAATCCCTAATTGGAGTCAGGGGATCCGATTCTTTTGTCGCATTATTATATCTCGAAGTATTGAAGGGGCCAATTCGAAAACAATTGGATGATGACAAAATTAGGAAAGATTGGCATTCCTTATTTCGATTCAACAACGTACCAAGAGTTTCCTGATGTTGGGGAAATAATTGAATCTTCGCCTTGGAATCAAAAGGATTTCTATCGGCACGATCTAATTCATTATTGGAAATCAATCCTGAACCTGCCGTATCATACCTTTTTTCGGTATACGAAATAGTGGATTTTACTAACTCAATTCGGATGAAATCACGAAGCAGATCATTTGCCCTTATTTCAACAAAAGAAGCATGAACCTCTTCTTCTATAGAACTCTTTTTTTCTTGTTCTTGGTCCCAAGTCAATACTAAGCAAGCCCGAACTAATTGAATACTTGTGTGAGAAATTCCTCGAATTGACTTGCCATTTCCATAAAGTATATAATTGACAATTCGAAGTTGTACATTATCCTTTTCCTGCAAGAGATCCTGAGAGAAAAGTGTTGCTAAATTTATCCCATCAGCTATTTCATATGTGACTACGGGCCGAACCAAAACAAAATACTTTTTTTTGGTAGGTGTAATTCGTTGGACATAGATCCAATTTTTCAATTTTTTTGATCCTTTAGAATTCTTTTTTTCCATTCCTGGTGGTATCAAAACGCCACTGTGCCTAGATATTTTATCCACCTCTCCAGAAAAATGAATATCTCCAGAAAAGATTTTCAGTTCCATACTTTTTTTTTTTCTCTCCACTCGGACTAATCCACCTACTCGACTTCTTGTATTCATATTTAAAGCAAGTCGTGTATCTACTCCAATGATACTATTGTTCCGGACCATTATGGGCGAAGATCCGGGTAAGATATGCACTTCCTCGGGAATGAAAAAAAAGCGATCTACTTTCATTTGCATTTGGTATTTCGGACTAAATTCTTTTGCTCCTCGATACTCAATAAAATCCTCTTTTTTTACGATTGAATCTACTTCGACAATCCCATATTTAGTAATTCCCGAGCTGCTTCTTCTGTATCGCGGATCATCAAAATAAGCAAGAATACTATTTCTACGTAAAATACCATTTATAGGTATTTTCATCGAAATACCAAAACAGGGTTTTAGTTTCTTTTCTTGTTCTTGATCATATTGTAAGGGAATCACGAATCTATTTCTTCGCTTTTTAGCCAAGGAATTCTCTTGACGAATAGAAGTAGAAGGCTCTATGAGATTCCAATGACCCTTGGATATGATTCGATAAGGTTTTGAATAGTCAAGAATTTCCCTATCTTTTTTACCAAAGGTATCCAACAATTTATGTCTTACTTGATCATTAGTCAGTGAGAGATCAAAGATATATCTTTCTTCGAGAGAAAAAGAATTAGCATTCATTTGATCTTGATCCTTGTGGAGTGAAAAAGACACTATATTGGATCTGCATAGACCTCCTGCTAATATCCATAAATGACTTGTTTTTGGTAATAGATGAACATTACTATATGGATATTCGGGCGCATGATAGCCATCAGTACTCCAGTGCATTTCTCCTTCTGACTCAGAATAAATATGTTTTTGAACCCTTTCTTTAAAATGAAAAGTGGACGTTCCGGCACGAATCTCGGCAATCACTTGTTCTGATTCTACATATTGATCATTTTGAACTAAAATCAAACTTTTTGTTGGAATATTCACATTATGTAGAATATCTTGACTCTCAATAGTTACATACAAGTCTATAAAACATAGAAAAGCAGGATGCCCATGACGGGTACGTGTGGGATGAACCAAATCCTCATCAAATTTGATTTTTCCATTAGAGGGAGCTCGTACATATTCGGCAGTACCACCTGTGAATACTCCGCCGGTATGAAAAGTTCTTAATGTTAGTTGAGTCCCCGGTTCCCCAATTGATTGACCCGCAATAATGCCTACGGCTTCTCCCAACTCGACCAGGTCACCATGAGTAGGACT